AGTTTTTTCATTGTTTTTCGTCGTTAATAAATATAATAAACGCAATTTTTTTTTAATAATTTCGGGTCCTTCTTTATCTTTACCCCATAGAGACATTGAATAGAACGAACTGCTTTTTTTGCCACTGTAAGTTTGAAAATAAACGTTTAAATGTCCTTCAAAAGCAAGTAAATAGATCCGAAACATATAAAATGCAGTTAATCCTGCTGTGGACCAAGCTATTATTGCAAAAATAGGTGAATACAACCAACTATCATTAAGAATTTCATCTTTGGACCAAAAACAAGCAAGGGGTGGAATACCAGAAAGAGAAAGTGTACCCAATAAAAAAGCAGTTTTTGTAATTGGTACATGTTTTCTTAAACCGCCCATAAGAACCATATTCTGACTTTTATCTGGAGAATATCCAACAATAGCTTCCATCGCATGAATAATTGATCCAGATCCTAAGAACAACAATGCCTTCGAATAAGCATGAGTAATCAAATGAAATAAAGCAGCTCGATAAGACCCCATACCTAGAGCTAACATCATATAACCCAATTGAGACATTGTAGAATAAGCTAAGCTTTTCTTAATATCTTTTTGAGCAAGAGCTAAAGTGGCTCCTAAAAATAATGTTATTATACCTATCAAAGCTATTAGATTTAGAATGTAAGGTATAACTATGAAAAGAGGAAGAAGCCGAGCTACAAGAAAAATTCCTGCTGCTACCATAGTAGCGGCATGTATAAGAGCCGAAATGGGGGTAGGCCCTTCCATGGCATCAGGTAACCATACATGAAGTGGAAATTGGGCGGATTTAGCAACAGCGCCGGCAAATAATAGGGAGGCGCATAAAGTAACAAATAAAAAATTAACTTCATTATTAGAAACCAAGTTATTGAATATTTCAAACAAATCCCGAAATTCGAAACTACCTGTTATCCAATAAAAACCCAAAATTCCTAATAATAAACCAAAATCCCCGACACGATTAGTTACAAACGCTTTTTGACAAGCATTCGCGGCACTGGGTCGTGTGAACCAAAAACCTATTAATAGATAAGAACACACTCCAACTAATTCCCAAAAAATATAAATTTGTATCAAATTAGAACTAGTAACTAATCCCAACATTGAAGTATTGGAAAAACTCATATAAGCAAAAAATCTCAAATATCCCTGATCATGAGACATATAATTGTCACTATAAATAAGAACCATAATTCCAACAGTAGTGATTAATATCGACATAATAGAAGTAAGTGGATCAACCAAGCAGCCAAATTCTAAAGAAAAATCATTATTGATGGTCCAAGACCATACATATTGATAGACAGAATTATTATTTATTTGCTGAATAGAAAAAAGGGCTGAAAAAACCATAACTATACTTAATAATAAAACACTAGGAAAAGCCCACATACGGCGAAGATTTTTTGTTGCCGTTGGAAAAAGTAGAAGTCCTGTTCCAATTAAGATAGGAACTGGAAGTGGAATGAAAGGTATAATCCATGAATATTGATATGTATATTCCATAAAAAAAAAAAAAAAAAAAAATTTATCTTAATTAATTGTTTCTGAGTCACCGGTTCTTATTTCTTTTCTTTTGAAAGGGGTCGGTTAATAAAAAAAAATTAAGATATATAAAATAAAACTTAAATAGAATTTTCTAGCCTTAATTATTCTGAATCTTTCCAAACTACTTCAAATATTTAAAATCAAGAGGTTATAATTGGTCAAATGATATAAATAAGTCACTAGTGAAAAATAAATACGTATTTCATTTTATTAATACTGAATTGTTAATATTAAATTCAAATTTTTAAATAAAATTTTATGAAGATAAAAAATGAAAATTAGAATTTTCATTTTAATTATTACGTATTACAATAATTTTTTTATATCTATAGAACAAGGATAAATAATTATACCAAAAACAGTATTTGATATGAATCATAAAGCCCATAACTAAAACTATTTATTGTAATTCGGTTATTTAGAATCATTAACCAATTTGTTTTGTAACTCATTGTTTGTCTTCCATTACAATAAAAGCTATTTGTAGGAAATGCTATGATATCCAACACTTTAATTTTACGGAAAAAAAAAGGGGGCAAATAAAATGCCTTTAAATTATGTATTTTGTATCCTTTAACAGATTAACTACTAGTCTCATTTGATAATTAAAATTTTGTGGACTCTTTCTTCGAGCTTGAACAATTAAATTAATATTAAATTAATTAATATATTAATTAATATAATAGAAAAGCAAAAATTATTAAAGTTTTTTTTTTTTTAATTAAGCGGGAGAAGGGTTGGGTTATTAAACTTTTAGATTTTTTTATTACATGTATAAATGTAACACGACGAAAATAGAAAGAAAACGAAACGGACAATCTTTCTTTTTTTATTTATTTTTTTTTTTATTTTATCAACTTCAATCTATTTGGCATAGTGTACCTTATCGTTCTTATTAATATTTTATGTGATTTTTAACCCCCCCTTTTTTTTTGGAGTCTAATTTAGAGAAAAAATAGATAGAGAATAGTAAAGAACAATTGATTTTGAACAATAGATGTCTTTCACATCCAACCGAAAAACCTATTATAACTTTTTAATGGCAGTTCCAAAAAAGCGCACCTCTATTTCAAAAAAACGTATTCGTAAAAATATTTGGAAAAGGAAGGGATATAGGGCAGCATTGAAAGCTTTTTCGTTAGCGAAATCTCTTTCTACCGGGAGTTCTAAAAGTTTTTTTTGTGTAACAAATAAATAATCTGTGTAACAAATAAATAATCTGAATCGTTCTAATAACTAATAAAGTAATATAATTTTGTTTATAGTTTATTTATAAGATTTATAAGTTATAAAAATGATAAATAATATTTATCAATTATAATTAATATTAACATCATAATAGTATAGTAAAAGATTAACATCATAATAGTATAGTAAAAATCATAATAGTATAGTAAAAGAATAAATATTAATATATAAATATAAGATAAAATAAATATTAATATATAAGATAAATTACAATATAAACAATATACATTAAAAATAAAATAAATAAAAAAGAATTAGTCTCATAATGTTTTAATTTAAAACGAATATAAAATTGAATTTGTTTTACTTTAATTTGAAGCCAAATTTTTCTTTCGTTTCTGATATAGATAAGAATTCTGTTGTCTACTGAATTCTAAAAATGAATGGTACTTTTTTGTTTGAAAAAAGGGTAAACGCAAGCGCAAGGTTTCGCCTTTCATTTTAGTATGTTTTATCATTTTCCGGATGGGGATTATCACTTTCCCCATCGCCCTTACTCAATAATAAAAAGAATTTTTTTTAGTTATATTTTTGATTTTATATTATAAAGAAGAGGTCGTTGAAACTAATTGATTAAGTTTAAAATGTTTTTTATAATCTTTTAAACCATTTTTTTGGGTTTTAGAAATTATTATCACTATATAAATTCCTTAAACCCAATTAAATTAATATTAATAAAAGCCCCGTTTCCATTTTTAGGTAGTTATATGACGAATGCGCCAATTTTGAGTGATCTATTTTAGATCCTATGTTTCGATTGGAAGATCGATCAAGATATAATATATATATATTAATTAAAAAATTTAGAAAATATTTTGAAGTACGGTACAATTTCTATACGAAATTTTTTTATATGATTGATACGACCATCCCAAATACCTAACTTAATGGGTTTGCTAAATCTTAACGCAAATTCTCTACACAACAAAAAATCCTAACGCAACCTAACTATGCAAATATTTACATAAATCTTTTGAGTGTATCGCTGAAATTGTGTTATATAAAAATTCTATTTTTTTATTAATCGATAAAATGCATTTTTTATTTTAGATTAATAAAATAAATGATAAAAGAAATTAATCATTAAAAAATGCAAACGAGGCAGAACTTTTTTTTTACTTATATCCAGGGATTGAAGTAAAAATTATATAGTTACAACTGTTACATTTTAGTTTTAGGAGAGCATAAAGTAATAGTCTACGAAAAAATACATTGTTAGTTCAGTTAAATAAAATTGACATCCTAAAATACTAAATAACTAAATAAAAAAATACTAAATTAAATAACTAAATAAAAAGATAATAATAAGAAAAATCAATATTATTAACGTTAACGAAAACGTTTTAATCCCTAATTTTTAAACAAGTTTTTATTCATCAATTTGAATGGTTTCCTAAAAAAAAATATTGGATTGAATTAACTCCTTCAAGCTCGACGATTGAATAAAAATAGGTTATTATGATTTCGAATAAGCCGCTATGGTGAAATCGGTAGACACGCTGCTCTTAGGAAGCAGTGCTAGAGCATCTCGGTTCGAGTCCGAGTGGCGGCATGGCATCTTCTAAAAGAGTAAGTCCTATAATGAATTCAATTCCAATTCCAGATTTCAATTCCTATAATTGAGGGACGCCCTTATTAATTTAATAATTTTTATGATATTTTCAACTTTAGAGCATATATTAACTCATATATCCTTTTCGATCGTTTCAATTGTAATTACAATTCATTTGATAATTTTATTAGTCGATGAAATCGTAGGACTAGATGATTCGTCAGAAAAGGGGATGATAGCTACTTTTTTCTGCATAACAGGATTATTAGTTACTCGTTGGATGTATTTGAGGCATTTACCATTAAGTGATTTATATGAATCATTAATTTTTCTTTCGTGGAGTTTTTCCATTATTCATATTATTCCGTATTTTAAAAAACATAAAAACCATTTAAGCGCAATAACCGCGCCAAGTGCTATTTTTACTCAAGGTTTTGCTACTTCGGGTCTTTTAACTGAAATGCATCAATCCGCGATATTAGTACCCGCTCTCCAATCCCATTGGTTAATGATGCACGTAAGTATGATGGTATTGAGCTATGCAGCTCTTTTGTGTGGATCATTATTATCACTAGCTCTTCTAGTCATTACATTTCGAAAATTCATAAGGATTTTTAGTAAAAGCAATAATTTAGAAAATGAGTCAGTTTACTTTAGTGAGATTCAATACGTGAACGAAAGAAACAATGTCTTACGAAACACTTCTTTTATTTCGTCTCAAAATTATTACAGGTATCAATTGATTCAACAATTGGATCGTTGGAGTTATCGTATTATTAGTCTAGGGTTTATCCTTTTAACCGTAGGTATTCTTTCGGGAGCAGTATGGGCTAATGAAGCATGGGGATCATATTGGAATTGGGATCCAAAGGAGACTTGGGCATTTATTACTTGGACCATATTCGCTATTTATTTACATATTCGAACAAATAAAAATTTTGAAAGTGTAAATTCTGCAATTGTGGCCTCAATGGGCTTTCTTATAATTTGGATATGCTATTTTGGGGTTAATCTATTAGGAATAGGGTTGCATAGTTATGGTTCATTTACATTAACATCTAATTGAATAAAAGACTTGACGAATATAAACATAGGACGGCATACAGGTATATATACGAAAACTTCATGTAAACAATCAAGAACCATTTGAATCATTTCCATTACTTGATTCAAATGGTTCTCACAAATTCAAAAGATATCTAGTTATAATAGAATTCCAATTTATTTATTTTACTTAAAAGAATATAAAATATTTTACTTAAAAGAATATAAAAGACTCATTTTTTTATTGTACAATCAACCATTTTTAAAATCATGGGATTTCAGTTTCATTTTTTGGTTTACTCACAAAAACTATCGAAAAAAATAATTGGATATAATAGCTTCGACCTTGTCAACTGATAATGATAAAACGAAATCGGGATAAACACCAATACCTATTACAGGTAAAAGGATAGAGATCGAAACAAATAATTCTCGCGGTCCAGAATCAAAAAAATAAGAGTTTGGGGCATTAAAAAGCTTGTATCCATAGAACATCTGGCGTAACATAGATAATGAATAAATAGGAGTTAATATCATTCCAATTGCCATTACAAAAGTAATTAATATTTTTGTCATTAAAAGATATTTTTGACTAGTAAGTATTCCAAAAAAAACTAACAATTCGGCAACAAAACCGCTCATGCCCGGTAATGCAAGAGAAGCCATTGATAAGATACTGAAAGTCGTGAATATTTTTGGAATTGCGATAGCCATTCCGCCCATTTCGTCGAGATAAACAAGACGTATTCTATCATAACTCGTTCCGGCCAAGAAAAAAAGCGCAGCGCCAATAAATCCGTGAGAGATTATTTGTAAAATGGCTCCGTTGAGTCCTGTATCGCTTATAGAACCAATTCCTATAATTATGAAACCCATATGAGATACAGAAGAGTAGGCTATTCTTTTTTTTAAATTACGCTGACCGGGAGATGTTGAAGCTGCATAGATTATTTGAATTGTGCCTACTATAATCAACCAGGGAGAGAATATAGAATGGGCGTGGGGTAATAATTCCATATTGATCCGAACCAATCCATACGCTCCCATTTTTAATAAGATTCCGGCTAAAAGCATACAAGTACTGTAATGTGCCTCTCCATGGGTGTCTGGTAACCATGTATGTAAGGGTATGATCGGTGATTTGACAGCAAAAGCAATAAGAAATCCAATATAGAATATTATTTCCAGTGCTACAGGATACGATTGATTAGCTGATGTTTCAAAATTTAATGTTGGTTCATTGGAACCATATAAACCAATACCCAAAACTCCCATTAATAAAAAAACGGAACTTCCTGCAGTGTACAAAATAAATTTTGTAGCTGAATACAAACGTTTCTTTCCCCCCCACATGGATAGAAGTAGATAAACTGGAATTAATTCTAACTCCCACATGATGAAAAAAAGTAAAAGGTCTCGAGAAGAAAATGGTCCTATTTGACCGCTATACATTGCTAACATCAGAAAATGGAATAGTCGGGAATCTCGAGTAATCGGCCGAGCCGCTAAAGTAGCTAAAGTTGTGATAAATCCTGTCAGTAAAATGGGTCCTATAGAAATTCCATCTATTCCCAATCTCCAGTAAAAATCAAAAAAATCGATCCATTTATAATCCTCTGTCAGTTGCATTAATGGATCATCCAATTGGAAACGATAACCGAATGCATAGGTTGTTAGAAGGAGTTCCATTATGCATATACCTATAGTATACCACCTAATTATCTTATTTCCTCTATGAGGGAGAAAGAAAATTAAGGAACCCGCGAATATTGGCAAAACTACAACTAGCGTTAACCAAGGAAAATTATTCATGGTAAAAACAAGATAAACTTGGACCAGAAAAACCCGTGCTCAAAATAAATAGTTTTTGAGCGCGGGTTTTTGTCGGTAAAGGTAAAAAAATCAAATGTATTCAAGTAGGGTTTTCTGGAACGTATTAATAAGCCAGACCCATACTTCGAGTTGTTTCATGCCATAAATAAACTCGAACACTCAAGAAATCTGTCGGACAGGCGGATTCACATCTCTTACAACCGACACAGTCCTCTGTTCTTGGAGCAGAAGCAATTTGCTTAGCTTTACACCCGTCCCAAGGTATCATTTCTAATACATCCGTTGGGCAGGCGCGCACGCATTGAGTACACCCTATACACGTATCATAAATCTTTACTGAATGTGACATTTGGATCTATAAATTTTTGAATGTCAGAAAGTTTCGATCTAGTAAACTTGTAAATGAATCATATATTTAGACACCAGATGAATCAATAATTTATCATAATTTTTCTAATCAATCTACTTCTGGATTGACTCATGCGATAGAGCCAAGATACTTTAATTTCTTACATTTTTGAAAACATGTATTATTACGTAATGTATGGTCATGGTAATTCTAATTTATGAATATTAGAATTTATATGATTAATACTACTTATTCAACAAATTCGATTGATTGATACGAGTTGATTTTCTGTTACGATAAATTGATGAAACAATAGCCGGGCCAATAGCTGCTTCAGCGGCTGCAATAGCTATAACAAAAATTGAGAAAATATTTCCTTTTAATTGGCGACTATCAAAAAAATCAGAAAATGTTACGAAATTCATATTAACCGCATTCAGTATAAGTTCAAGACACATAAGGGCTCTAACCATATTCCGGCTCGTGATCAATCCATAGATACCGATAGAAAATAAGTAGGCACTCAAAACAAGTACATGTTCGAGCATCATTGACCAACTCCTTATCAATTTCGATTCATTTCAATATGAACTGAACAACAATTCAACAGATTCAATTGACTAGAATAAAAAAAAGTACGGAACAAAGGCAGATTTTCTATTGTTAATAGAATAGATTGAATAATTTCTATTTTAGACATAAACAATCTTTAATTAAAGGGAAATAAATGTAATGTAATGTAATAAAACCGAACAGAGTTTAATGTGCATTGCTAATTCTATAAATTTTTTACTGTCGCGCCACGGCAATTGCACCTATCAAAGCGGCTAAAAGAATTATCGAAACGAATTCAAATGGAAGAAAAAAATCTGTTGATAAATGAATTCCAATTTGTTGACTATTACTTATCAAATCTTGCTCTATAATCTGGTTTGATCTTGTAGTCCAAATAATTCCGTACCATGACGTATCCGTAATAATAATCATGAGTAAAACAAAAATACTTGTACAAACTGGCAAAGTAACCACATCCCCAATGGTCCAAAGATTCAAATCTTTGTAATATTCTGAACCATTCATGAACATCACAGCAAATACGATTAAAACATTTATAGCTCCCACGTAAATAAGGAGTTGTGCAGCAGCTACAAAATAAGAGTTTAATAGAATATAGAATAAGGATATACAAACAAGAACCAGTCCCAATGAAAAGGCAGAATAAATGGGGTTGGTAAATAATACCACCCCCATACCTCCTAGTATAAGAACCGATCCCAGAAAGACTAAAAGAAAATCATGTATTGGTCCGGGCAAATCCATTATATGTAAAATAAGAGATAAATAAATAGAAATGTTTTTCATGACCTTATTGAGACCCGACCAGAAAATTTTTTTTTTTATGATTTTTGAGCAATTCCTAATTTAATCCTAAGTAAATAAATACTAAGGGATATGAATAAATGTGAGTACTATTATTGGACTAATTTCATTCTTTATCTGAAAGAGTCGTTCTAATTCTAAACGATATATTTAAAAAAAAATTATGGATATATTAATTAATGGATTTTCAATCCAAATTAAGACGCGTTTCTTACCAACCAATCAATAGTTGGTATTTGTAGTTATTGACCAAACAACACGAAAGAAACCTAAATTCCTTCTATATTAGTTATTAGTAAAGTAATTATAAATTATTCGTTAATAAGAGATTTACTTATTTATTTGAGGCGAATTCAAAATTGTTCGAATTGTATAATCGTCAATTACTGACATTGGTAAACGACCCAAAGCAATTTGATTATAATTCAATTCGTGACGATCATAAGTAGAAAGTTCATATTCTTCAGTCATTGATAAACAATTCGTTGGACAATACTCAACGCAATTACCACAAAATATACAGACTCCGAAATCAATACTGTAATTAAGCAGCCGTTTCTTGCGAATATCAGTTTCCAATTTCCAATCAACAACGGGTAGATCTATAGGACATACACGAACGCATACTTCACAAGCAATACATTTATCAAATTCAAAATGGATTCGACCGCGGAAACGCTCCGCGGTGATTGATTTTTCATAAGGATATTGAATAGTTACGGGTAAACGATTTGCGTGGGATAAAGTAATCATGAAACTTTGACCAATGTACCTTGCAGCTCGTACTGTTTGTTGACCATAATTCATGAACCCAGTTACCATAGAGAACATATCGTTAATATATATATGAATAGTTTTATGTTTGTTTATTTCTCTTGTTTGAGACACGTTGTGAATATAGAATGTTACTTTACAGTGAAAAGAGTTGGAAAGAAGTTGTTAATAATAGATTACCGAGAGAAATAGGTAAAAGAAATTTCCATCCAAGATTCAATAGTTGGTCCATTCTTAGCCTCGGTAAAGTCCATCTTGTTGTGATAGGAATGAACAAGAACAAATAAGTTTTAGCTAATGTAATAAAGATACCAATTATCGCTCCAAAAACTCCACATGTTTTATTTATTTCAAAAAGCTCAGAAACATATATGTCCGGAATAGATATATTCCAACCTCCCAAGTAAAGAACTGTTACAAATAATGAAGAAACCAATAGGTTTAGATAGGAAGCAACATAAAATAACCCAAATTTTATACCCGAGTATTCGGTTTGATAACCTGCTACTAACTCTTCTTCTGCTTCTGGTAAATCAAAAGGTAATCTCTCACATTCTGCTAGGGAAGAAATAATAAAAATGATAAACCCTATAGGCTGACGCCACAAATTCCATCCCCAAAAACCATACTTTGATTGCGCCTCAACAATATCAATTGTACTTGAACTGTTAGATAATTATAGTCGGTGATACCATCACTGTTACCATCGCTATTACAGAACCGTACATGAGATTTTCACCTCATACGGCTCCTTGAAGGCCAGAAATAAATATAGGGACCGCGTCAGTATTCTTTTTTGAATCTTGATATGTTTGTAGGATGGATAACTATCGGCCGGTCCCAAATTAGACCAATTGAATTCTGTCTGTTATAATTATTTTAATTAAAAATTAAATAAAAAAAGTACTTCTGAATTGATCTCATCCTTTCTTTAATTTAATAATTTCAATAATAATTTCAATTCTTCTTTGTTCAGTAATAACTTAACTGTTCAATAAAATACTTCTTGTAAAAATATCAATAACCCGTTGGTTTCACGTACGAAAAAAAAATTCTATATTAATTAATGAATTATGACACAAATTATATATCTATTAATATGTATATGGGAAAGAATAAAAGTAACAAAGAATAAATAAAGTATATCTTTATTTTATTTTTTTTTTTTCGTTCCTATTCTTCTTTCTATTTCTGAGAAAAAGAGGGCTTTCAAAATAAAGTAAAGGATTATTTCGTTTCGAATAGTTATTTATTAAATCGGTGGATAGGAGTATACTCTGGATTGGAATCGTGTCATGGGGAGTACTGCCTGATCATTTCTACCAACTTAAAGCCCCAATTAGTATTCTTTGTTTGTATATTATGTAAAAATGTCCTTTTGGAGAATTTACATAATCTCCATTACTAATCCTTTACATATGTTCGTGTTTCTAACCATCCACTCGTTTTTGCTCAATCCCCCGTTATGCTAATACATAAAAATGATAGTGAAAACTCAATACGGTTGATCTTTTGAACCCGCTTCAAGTCAGGATGACTAATCAACCAATCTTGGGGGAAACGGTCTCTTCTGTTTATGTTTATTTCCGCTTAACTCTCTAACTCTTATACATAGAAAATGAGAATCAATCTTTTTACTGCGAATTTATATATAAGCTGTTTTCTTTCACTCATATAACTATTTGATTTAGTTCATCAACCCGAATAATGAATAAAAAAAAATTAAGATATCTACTCAATCCATTCCAACCCTTTCCTTGAAAGGAAGGAATAGAGAAAAGTTTCTGTCTATGTATCAACGAATCGCACGTAGAGATATTGATAACACACATAAAGTTAATGGTATTTCATAACTAATCGATTGAGCAGCAGCTCGTAGACCGCCTAAAAAGGAATATTTATTATTTGACCCGTATCCCGACATAAGAAGTCCAATTGGAGCAATACTGGAAATGGCAATCCATAAAAAAACACCGATATTGAGATCCGCTAAAACAAGGTGATATCCAAAAGGAACTACTGAATAGCTTACTAAAATTGATATGACTGCTATGGATGGCCCGATACTGAATAAACGAGTATCCCCCCTAGATGGAAAAAGATTTTCTTTGAAAAGTAGTTTTGTCCCATCTGCTAGAGCTTGAAGAACTCCCAAAGGGCCGGCGTATTCAGGTCCAATACGTTGTTGTATCCCTGCCGATATTTCTCTTTCTAACCATACAATTACCAGTACGCCTATTGTGATTCCCACTACAAGAGTCAAAATAGGAACAAGAACCCATAGAATTCCATAAACCTCTTTAAAAAATTCTAATCTAGAAAAAGAATCGATATCTTGTACTTCCGGTGTATCAATTATCATTTCAACGATCAACTTCTCCCATAATGATATCTATACTACCTAGTATCGTCATAATATCAGCCAATTTCATTCTTTTAACTAACCGCGGAAGAATTTGCAAATTGATAAAACCCGGCGGGCGGATTTTCCATCTCCAAGGAAAACCACTCTGATCCCCTATGAGAAAAATTCCCAATTCTCCCTTTGGGGCTTCTACTCTCACATAAAGTTCTTGTTTCGGCAATTCAAATGTAGGAGACGGCTTTTTACTAATAAATCGATATTCAAAATCATTCCATTCCGGATTCCTTTCTCTATCAAAGTATCGTATTTCTAAATTCTCATAGGGTCCCCCTGGAATTCCTTCCAGGGCCTGTTGAATAATTTTTACGGATTCTATCATTTCACCAATTCGGACTAGATAACGAGCCAATGAATCTCCTTCTTTTTGCCACTGTACTTCCCAATCAAATTCGTCGTAACATTCATAATGATCAACTTTACGAAGATCCCATTGTATTCCGGAAGCTCGCAGCATTGGTCCCGATAAACCCCAATTTATTACTTCCTCTCTACCAATAATGCCTACTCCCTCGACTCGTTCTAAAAAAATAGGATTTCGTGTAATAAGTTTTTGATATTCAGCAACTCTTGTTAAAAAATAATCGCAGAAATCCAAACATTTATCTATCCAGCCATGAGGTAGATCGGCCGCTACTCCTCCGATACGAAAATAATTATGCATCATTCTCATACCGGTGGCAGCTTCGAATAGATCATATACTAATTCTCTTTCTCTGAAAATATAGAAAAAGGGAGTTTGTGCACCAATATCCGCCATAAAAGGACCGAGCCATAACAGATGAGAAGCTATACGACTCAACTCCAACATAATTATTCTGATATAGCTGGCTCTTTTAGGTACTTGAATATTTCCCAACTGTTCCGGTCCGTTTACAGTTATTGCTTCTGTGAACATAGTAGCTAAATAATCCCACCGTGTTACATAAGGCAAATATTGTATAATTGTTCGATTTTCCGCAATTTTTTCCATTCCTCGGTGTAAATAACCCAATATTGGTTCACAGTCAATAACATCTTCACCATCTAGAGTAATGATGAGTCGAAGAACACCATGCATTGATGGGTGGTGGGGGCCCATATTGACTATCATGAGGTCTTTTCTTGTAGCCGGTATATTCATAGGTTTTTCCTCGATTCATTCTTTCATGAATTGCTGAAAACGAAAAAAAGTTCATTAAAATTCAAGATCTAATAAATCAAATAATTCAAAATGCCTTTATAAAAATCAAATTAACGAGTTTTTGACTCCCGAATATCCAACCGATTAATTAATTCTTTATAACATATTCTATTTTTCTTTGACAAATAAGACAGTAATCGTTGGCGTTTTCCCAGAATTTTACGTAAACCTCTCTGAGATAAATAGTCTTTTTTGTGTAATTGTAAATGTGAAGTAAGTCTTCGTATCCTATTGGTGAAACTAACTATTTGAAATTCAACAGATCCTCTGTTTTCGTCTTTTTCTTCTTGTGAAATAACTGAGATGAATGAATTTTTTACCATAAACTGAAATCTTCTCTCCCCCCCTCTTTTTATTTTAAGATATTTTTTATTGATAGATATCTTTATTGATCAGTAATAATAATGCCCCTAATTTTTATTTGGTATATACAAAAATTTGTATTTCGTTATTAATTTCTAATTTTTTTAATTTAATAAAACTTACTCAATCCTATTTTCATTTTAAAATTGAATTTGAAAGGGGATACAAAAGTATGGTTGGTTTCTTCACTCACAAAAGATAAAAGTTTAGACCTAAAATAATAAAATTTTGTTCATTCTAGATCTAATTGATATGTCATTGAATTAGTATCATGTATCAGAATGGAATGTAAGACAATGTATGCGTGCATCTCTTTGTCGTCATAGACCAGATATGGGAAATATAGGAAAAATGTACTATTAATGAATTTTCAATCGCGGATACATACGTATCCTTACCATACTGAAACAACTGCCATTATTGGTATTAAACCAATAACGATTCATACAAGCTAAATCTTCTAATCGATAATTGGGCCAAAGAAATAGCTTTAATTTTATAATTTTTTTTTTATATTTTTTGCTTTTATCCACAACTTGACTGTTTACCTCATTCCCATTACAAAAAGATGCCTTTCTATGTCTATTCTTAGAATTTAAACAAATTAGAATTCGCAATTCTCTACGACGTCTAGGCGATAAAATATTTTCAGGAACAAACAAATCATAATTTTTTTTATATCTATTTCCAGTCATCTTTTGATGTTTTGTAATGACTTCATCAGAATTCTTATCAACATGTTTTTTTTCTCGGTATCTTTGATTTATTTGATGTTTACTTTTATGAACTAATGAAATACCGAGGGTTTGATACATAATAAATTTTCCATCATTTTTTATAGCTAGACGAATTGGTTCAATAATCAAAAATCCCCTTTTAATAAATTCTGTAAGAGTTACATCTTTCTGAATCGTCAAAATATCCAGACTCATTTCGCCCCTTTGAATAGAGGATATAGTAATTTCTCTTGGATTTATCAGTCTAAGCAGGAGACAATATACGTTGATGTTATTGATTATTTTTTTATTTAAAGAATCATCCCATCTCAATTGAAAATACAAATACCTTTTTAGGAAGAAATCAAACTCCGCTTTTGTATTGATCTTGTATTGCTTTTTATTTCTATGTTTTTTCATGTCCGATCCCGTATAATCTTCTTCAACATCTTTTTCTTGGTTTGAAAGAGCTGATTTAAGATCTGCTTGGCCCGTGGATTCTTTTTCTCCTTGATTTCGGTTTTCTAATTCAAGAGATTTTTTTTCATTCGACGATATTGATATAAAAGGATCTCTTTTTTTATTTCCAGTGATGCTTTTGTTTTCACTAGCATTTTTTTTTATATTAGAATTAAAAAGTAGTAATTTAATTGGTATAACCCACGGTTTCATTTTATACGTATTATAAAGTCTCACAAATTCTGGCAAGAACCAAAGTTCCAGATTTGATATGGGACGACTTAGTATTTCTTCATTCATTCCCATCCAATCCAAAAAGGGTTTTTGATTGGATAGGTTGATTTTTTGGTCTTGCTGAAGTGTGAGATAAAAAAGACCCTTATTATTGATTTTATCAATTATTTGATACTTATTAACCCTAGTCTTAGTATATTTATTACTGTTAGTGTCAGTATCAATATTGATCCAGGCCTCAATATCGACCTTCGTTTTAAGACAAAAATCGAGAATTCTCCAATCAAAAAATTTTCTATCCGTATTTTTATCCATATCTCGAATATCATCTTCTACCATATTAAATGATTTTTGTTTATGTGTGTTGTAATTATAAAAAATATCTTGGTTAGTTTTTACTTGTAATGGTGATCCATAAATTGAAGAGTACTTCTTAGTTTCAGAATTTATAGATTTATATGCTAAAAGATCATATCTATATTGTTTTTTAAAATTATCCTTTTGATTCAATAATAAATCTGTTTCAATTTTTGTTTTTTTTTCGTAGTGAATTAATTCATCTTTTTCATATAAATCACACAAATCTTTATATAAATCTTTATTTTGAGCTATACAGTTCAATATATTTCGCCATTTTTGTGGTACTACTCTAGACCATTTAATTTGAGATACATCACATTGATATTGATAATGACTCCTTAACCAATTTGTCCATTGATTCATTCCAGAATTGCGAAGATTCTTAGGTCTTAATTCGGAATGAAATAGTTCTTGTCTTACAACAAAAAAATCCTTTATTTCATTCTTAAGAAAAAGGGGGGTTCCATTATATTGAAATACGGATTTCAATTTCTCTAACTTAATAAGTTGGGTTTGTGATAATTTGTAAAATACATATGCTTGTGAAAAGTAAGATAAGTCAAAAAAAGTCTTTGAATTTTTTTGACTAAGACTAATATTAGTATTAGAAAGTGACTCTTTTATAATCGAAATAAATTTAATTAAACTTTGATTTGTTTTATTAATTCTTTCTTGATTTGCTTCATTACTGTTAATGTTTTTATTAATAATTTTTTTTGTTGATTCAAGAAAAAGTTGTGTATTGATACTAGGAATATTAATCATAGATAGAAAGATATCTATGTATATCTTTTCAATGAAAAATATTATAAAATAATGGGATTTACGGATTAATCGAGCAGTTCTTCTTTTTAATATCTGCCAAATATTTTTTTGTGATTCCAATCTTTTATCATCATAACTTATTTTGTTAGAACTAAAATTTCTATCTGAAGTTATAAATCCCTTTTTCTTGTCTTTTGTAATTTTTTCTATTTGATTTATGATTGTGTTTATTCTATCAGTCAGATCTTGCATTTTTTTTTCTGTTAATGAATAATTTGTCCAATCCTGAGATCTAATTTGAATGGACGATTCCTGAATCATCCGATTACTGATTATTGAATCTTTTTTAATTTCACTCAATTCATATACTTCTATTTCTCTCAATCCAAATAATATAATTGGGTTTATTTTTGAGAGTTCTTTTATTATTTCTTTTATAAACAGAATGTTTTTAATGATCCATTTTTTTGGTTTTTTTGAGACATTTAGAAACAATTTTGTTTGTTCTTTAAAAATTCCTAGAATTATAAAACATTTCTTTTGCAATTTTTTAATTTTTTTTTTGAGTTCTTTTAAAATCGGTTCAAAAAATGAAAGTTTTTTTCTGGGAGAACCAAAAGGTAGTTCAGCTTCCATTCCAAAAATTGTTAAAAAACAAAAATCATTTTTTTGACCTTGCTTTTTCATTGGATCGTTATAAGGGGCTCGTAACTTAGATCTGTGCCAAGGTTTAAGACGAAAAGGAAATAGGATCTTGATCTGAATGCCGTCTGTTAACCAGTTTTTTGGAAATTCTTTTTCTGATAATTGAACACCGTTATAGGTACATTTAACATGCATTTCTCTATTCCAATCCTTTAAGTCTTCATACCATTCCGGAAATTGAAATAATAGTATACGGACGATATTTTTAGCTATTATCAATGAAGGTAATATAATATATTTTCTAAGAATTGATTGGGTTACTAATAAAAAACCTCTCATTACTTGAGCAAGTAAAATACTATCCCAGGCTTCCGCTATTTGTATACGCACTTTCTCCTTTCTTTTGTCTTCTTCTTTTTTGTCCTCCTCTTTTTTTTTCGCGCTTTCTTTTGTCTTTTTCTCTGTATAATTCGAAATTGTGAATTCTGTGTTTTTCCACATCCAATTTCTAAAAATTTTTTTCATCCGTTCAGAAATATCAAAAAAAAAAAAAAAAGATTTGTCTATTCGGTCCAAAAAAAGAGGGGAATGCGCATTTGCTTCAAAGAGT